TCAATAATAAGGGGAAATCCCCTATTTCTATCTATTGATAAGACAACTATTCTTGATCCATCAGAAAGAAATTGATATGTATCTGATGGAGTCTACATCGTACGTAGAGCGCCCAAGCTTTAGGCCAGCTCAGTTCTCTTATCCATCGGTCCAATGCACTGGGCTCATCTCATGGATGGAGGGAAAAGCCAAAATGTAGTTGTGTTGTTGTTGTTCGCCGCCTCGACGCATTCCCTTCTCTCCCCGGCATCGTCCCACACAGAAAGAAAGAGCGCAGAGCCCCGGCCCGACCCGTAGTGTAGGTCCGCTAACGTAAAGCGAGGAGTTGAGCCTGAACTGGCGAACCGAAGTCACTTTCGGAACCATACTTCCTACAGCTAACACGTGTCCAGTCCAGCGGGAACGCGCAGCGCAAAAAAACGTAAGCTGCTATACCGAATCCCCCGCCGGCCATCGGGGACCGAGTGGTAAGGCCATGATCCGCAGGGGAACGGATCACTCATTCTTCCATTGGGGACAGGTGCACGAACGACAACTCCAAACGTCACACATCCGTCGCCTACTAACCGTTTAGGTGGCACCAGCGAGATCCAGCTAAGGTAAGGAGCTTCGTGTCGCGGCTGCCCCACTCCGCCGCGGTCTCATGAACTGAACTTCGTTGCCTTCCCGCGCGCGAAGCGAATGGGCGCTGTGCTGTTGTGGGTCAGTTTCGGGGCGGGGGGCGAAGAGAGACCACAAGAATGATTCATTTGGATCGACGAGCTTTTTCAGCCCCAAAACTAAGAATCAATGGAATGTCTGTCTATCCATGAACATCTATTCTATCTGTATATCTAGGGGATCTCTCTAGACATATAAAATAGTTTTATGGCACGATCGCCCGCATATTGAGCGCAGCGGATATGCGGGATTTCAGTTGGATCAGATCTTTCGCTTTGACGGAAGCTTTTGGACCTAGCGAAAAGGACTTTCTAAGCCTTCGCGCAAGCAAGCGCGAGAGAAGCAAGCAAAGTAGAAGCTTTGCCAGAAGCAAGACGAGGAAGCAGAGCTGTCTTAGATTGAACGTCGACTTATCTTATTGCCGTTCAATCTCTAAGGCGGTTTTACGCTGAGAACGGAATAGTGTTCGTGTCCAAAGGTGAACAACGCCCTAGCTTCTAGAGTTCGCTGCTTTTCCCAGGCCGCTTATACTGCTCGCCTTCCTTTGTTTGATATTTTCATTCAGTACCAATACAAACTAAAACTACACCAAAGTGGAAAGGGAAGCTAGAAGGAACCTCTAGTAGTCTAGTAGTCGGCCTAACCAAAGCGTCACGACAACAGAAAATGACCGTTATGAATGGAATCTTAAGTAGGGGGCTTAGCCCGCCCGCCTACCAATCAAAGAGGCTGAGAGTCAGCGTAAGCTCGAAGAGCTTCCCTTCATTCGCTTCGCGGGAGCCGCACAACACATAGCTGGAAGTCAGAGGGCCCATACTACCTGCCTAAGCCCTCGCTCCGAGGGACCGTAGATAGGAAAAGACGTTCTAAACCACCCCATTCATCTAAAAGAGAGGGGAAGGGGCCTATGTATTTGCATGACTCCTGCGGATTTAACCCTATCTACACCCGGAGCCAATCTCCTCTCGGTCCTGCCACCACGCCGCAGAACGGGAGCTCGTGTGGAACCTTTTATTTCTGGCGTAACAGCGGTTGAACATAAAAAAAGATTACGGTCGCGTAACATAAGGGCCGGAGGTACGCTCGGCCAAAATATGACAGCCGAAGGGAGGGCCCGGCGCGCGCAATCCTATCCTCGTCCGAGTTTACCCCTTGCACTTCGCCGTCCGTAGCATCATAAGGAGGACCTCCCTTTCGGGGTCGGGGTCAAAAAATGGTACGGTACATAGGAGGCTGGTCTTTCTCAACGTGGTGTATAGCACGAAAAACCTTTCGATACAAGATAGGGCCGTTCACATGAAAGAAGATAATCAAGCCTTTCTTCTCTTTCTCGAGGGGGAAAGAGAAAGAGGGTCTTATGGAGGGAGGGGGAAGGCTTGGGCTGGGCCTACCTATCCCGATAGGACCTCATTTTGGAACGGGAGCTGTTGAGAGGTTCCATATTGCCGAGCCGAAGGGCAGCACTTCTGTACGTGATCGTAGTATGTCACGTCGTCTCGTCCCCGCAGCATTGAAAAGTACCTATTCACTATTTCCGGTTCACTGATAAGGAAGACAGAGTTGGGGTGGGGGTCTACGATGTGATACTCAAGTATGACCCGGGGAGATACATGCTAACTATGGGTAGAAAGCAGGAACCCTTATGTAAATAATTTCGGGGGGTTACAGATCAGATCTCTTATACTACCATCGATCGACAGAGCGGAACGACCAGAAAAAAAGTGAAGTTAGAAAGCCGTATGATAGGCGGTAACTATCTTGTACGGTTCGGGGGGTAATCGGCGTACTCCGATCAGTGGGGGGGAATCTTTGGCTCTATCGAACATACAGGGAATTGGAGGTAGCATTCCACCGATGTTAAGTCATGGACTGGTTCCTTCAGCCCTTTTTCTATGTGTTGGTGTTCTATATGACCGACATAAGACTCGACTTGTTAGATATTACGGAGGGTTAGTGAGCACCATGCCGAATCTCTCTACCATTTCCTTCTCTTCCACTTTGGCCAATATGAGTTCACCTGGTACTAGCAGCTTTATCGGGGAATTTCCCATCTCAGTAGGAGCTTTCCAAAGAAATAGCTTAGTAGCCACATTAGCAGCGCTTGGGATGATTTTAGGCGCGGCGTATTCCCTTTGGCTATATAATCGTGTGGTTTCTGGAAATTTAAAAGCCGATTTCCTCCATAAATTCTCCGATCCAAATGGCAGAGAAGTTTCCATATTTATACCTTTTCTTGTTGGAGGGGCGACCGTCCGTTGAACTACCAAAGAAAAAAGGTTAAACCAATGTGATCATGACATTGTAGGTGCTTGCGATGGGGCGGATGCGACTTCCCTCAGTTGGTTTGGGTGGTATAGCCCGTTGCAGAAGTCCCCCCTTTTTTTGATCCATTTCTGTCTTTAGGGAGCCAAAGCTTGACTTTACTAAAAAAATCAGGCTCGCGCAGGGGCGCTCACGTTTTTTGGCTGAGCCGTATCTTGCTGGGTGGGACCGAGAGCAAGAAAGGACGGGGGGCAACCATGCATGTTCTCGACCGTGTCTCCGAGGGACAGTTGAACGAGCGACTCATGAATGCTGCCGGGTTGGACGAGCCAATAACTCGAACGCGTTCGGTCTGTTTTTTGAGCAAGAATCAAAGCGTTACCTTACCTTCACCATGATACGGACTCCAAGTTCTTATGGCAGAGCGCGAGGAGATTGATCATATCAATATGATGATGGGAATGGAAACCAGAAGCACGACCGACCGGGGTCCAAGATAATCAAACCATCTGTAACAGTAGTAACGTAAGCATGAGACTTTTTGGTAGTACCGGTGAACCAGATGGCCGCGGCGATGGAATCTGGGACGGAGGACTCGTAGTATCTCTCTAGATCTGGCAAAAGCGAAAGACCCCTTAATTAACGTAATTCGAATGGGGGCTGACCGCTGAGCAAGTACGAGAAATTGGCCCCGCTCCGCTTTATTAAAAGCAAGGACCACTACGGGAGGTCAAACCAAGGAAAGGCCCGCCCTATGGAAGTAGGGGCTCGTCCCCGGTCAATATTGGATCAAACAATAGAGGGCCGTAGCACTGACCTATTCTTTTTTTTGAATTTTAATACAGGCAGGGAAAAGATCGTCAAGTTCCCTACCGAGACAACAGACACTCTCAACGGATCCTCCGCGCGCCGGGCATACCTCTTCCTTCTGTGCGTCTTTCTCGTGGCGGGAACAGAACAACAGGGAAAGACCCGGCCGACCTGCCCAGGGCTCGAGGGCGAGCTTTATTTAAGAGAGAATGGGGAGTGAATCGAAAGGCTTCCGTTTTCGTTCTTGGTTTTTTGGGGCTCCTCTCGATCTTATTCGTAGTTGGGAAGGGGGAAGGAGTCTAAATCAATGGACATTAATGAACCATCATTGATGGACGTTGCACATGACACGATCAATTCGACTCAAGGTCCGGCGCTAATAGAAGTTGCTTACTCTCCTAGTTAGAAGGAAAAAGGCAGGGCTTTTTTCGTAGTAATAGTGGGCGGGTCTCATGATATCTATGCCGGCCGTCGGAATCAAATGAAGGGGTCGAAGGACCATTCAATTCATTAAGGGGCACAGATCTAGGCCTCTTTGTTTGGTCAATCACCAAAGGCGGGGGGGGGGAACCACTATGGGCGATACCCCCCGGCCTCGATTCTTTTGCATAGTCCGGGGGCCGGACGGCTTGGTTTGCCCCAGCTTGGCTAATCGCATCCCCGCGCAACGACGCGCCCCTTACCGTTCTCGCTCAGTCTTTGCAACGGCTGGGGAGGCAGTCGTAGAAGCGAAGCCTATCGCCACGCCGACCATCAAATACGAGATTGGGCCCCTTCTCAAAGATTTGATGGAATGGCCCACCCAAGAGCGCTTATGTAATATGGGAACTCATGGCTGGAAACAATCCTTATGGTTTTGATATCCGGTAGGAATAATAAGAATCAAAGTCCAGGTTGGTTGGTGAGCCCAGTGATAGGAGACTATCTAGCTTGGTTCGGAGAGCACTTGTTGGGTTAAAGATTTTATTGTTGCTAAATGTTACGGCCTAAATGCTGAACTATTGACCCTACTTGTTCGGATGGGTGTTCACCCCAAAGTGTTCCCGGACCGCATGCATACATACGTAAGTAACTTAGTGCAACATGGCAAATTTCATTGAGAGGAATCAGCAAAGAAAAGAAAAACGGGTCAACATCTTAATGTTTATTTTTTAGAGATTGTCCTCGGCTCGGGCTGAGGAGTGTCCACATGAGTTCGTTGAGGTGTCTACACAGGTTCGAAGACGCTCTTTTATATTCCGTCGAGAGTTCGGATTGCTCCACCTAAGTAGAACGAAAAGAAGGAATTGGAACTGCCTAGGGAACCCATTTGCTCGCCTGGCACGACAAACTAAAACAGGATGATTTTAAACTGGCCTAGCATATGACTCTATAATCAGCTAGTCGGAATCGGAAAATGCTTTTCTTTTCCCCTTGCTTGAACTGGTTGACTCACTGGCACTGAAACTAGATAGCAACTGTAATTGTAATTGGATGGCAAGGAAATCACAAGATTGCTCACTTAAAACCTAGCTTGCTGGCGCCTGCTGGCTCTCCTAAGTCTCTTTCCCTTTCCTGCAACTGGAACTCTAAATGTAGCACTGGATGTAAACTCTCACTTGAAGAATTGCTAGCTTGCCTATAATTCCTACTTGAAAAAAAGAAAGGCCTGCTTAAAATTTAAAGGCTTCCTCACTCACCGTAACAGACTCAGGCGCTAGAGAACTCTAACAATGTCCAAAGAGGGCATTGGGATTTAAATAACCCCGCTTTCAAACTAACTTAGATATGCTATTTTATACACTCACTTACAAGAGGCAAGTTTTAGAAATAGAAATCCACTTTCTTACACTAGGGGAGATTCAGTATATGCTCACTTCGGAAAAGATGAGTAAACAGTCACTTCTAAAAAGGAGAAAGGAGAAGTAAGTAGATTAGGGCAGGCTAACAGCGCCAGGAAATGTATGAGAACTCGCCTGTCCTGCCTATGTAACCTATTCGATTCACTCTCCTGGTCCGACAGCAAAACAAAGTGAACTTCCACGGGATCTGCCATCGAAAGGAAATGGCCTGGACATTGCAGGAAATACATATATATAGGCTGAAGATGGCCCAGAATATGCGATTGCGGATATACCTGAGCTATGGGACTGATCTTTCCCTTGCCAGCTGGGATATTTTCTGTGAGCAAGCCTCTTTCTTCCTTTGCTTTGGGACGAGGCCAGTTATCTTAATCCATCCAGAGGGATAAGCCAATGCCATTCCATTCATTTCCCGTTACCTGCCAGCCATTAATTAGGAATTAGGAGTTCTGTCCATGCGATCTAACAGACTAACAGGACAAGCAGTAGTTTTGAAAGGAAAATCCAGCAAACAAGGGATAGGGATAAGGCAAGTCTTTCCAGTAAGTGGTCGCAAGCGAATGACCTAGGAAGAAGCCCGTTTACTAACATGCCCTGCAACGGATCTCAAACAAAGCGTGGCTGACAGCGCCAAGAAAGTATGGCTTACACTTCCTTAGGAAGTCAGAACTGGTGGAAGTGGGCTGGCTAATTTACCACAAGGGCTCAGGCCTAATTGGACTTCTAAAGAGTTTTCAGTCACAAAGGAAGCTATTATTCCTTTCAAGCAAGAAGGACTCGGCTTACTCACCTGGAATGCACCCTAACCTAAGGGAGAGTTCCTGGATCACTCAAAAAAGGTAGTAAGGAGATACTTATCCAAGAAGCTAGTGATTTGGCTAACCTCAGGTACCTTCCCAATCGAACTATCGTGCGTGACACATACATGCCGATTCCATAAGCTTATTTCACTCATTGCTATTAGTGGAAGAATGCCCTCAATGTCCATGCGGCTGCCTTGAACGAATCCCATTCGTAGTTCTGAATAAACCTCCTAAGTCAATCCGGACGGGATAAATTCCAAAGGATCATGCCGAGTTCCAGAAAGATTCTTTTTTCATCAAAGACCGAGGTAGGATGCGCGTGACTAATCAATTACCTGCTGCTTTCCACAAGGGTATGAAAGATTTGGATAAAGTCTCACTCTCGATGGCAAGGCTGGGGAAGATCGATCTTAGGGGTGAACCTATTTCCGGATTCCTTCTAGTGCTTAAGGTGCGTAGCGGAAGAAGACTTTTCACGCTTTCTTAATTGCGCAAGAATGAATATATTAGTAAGCCATGGAACTGATTGATCTGTAAGAAACTGTCTGACTAGCACCCGTAATAGGCCTACTTATAGGAATGGAGACCGTCTTTACCTTCTTTCTTTCATGATGTAGTTGCTTATCCTTTAGGGAAGCTTTTCACTCCTAGGTGAAAGAGATGTGGAACTCTTTGACAGCAGGAACTTGAGACTCGGCTTAGTGTCTTACGTGATTAGGCCTCTATTTCAGCATCAAAACAAGAGTAACAGGAGGCGAAGTAGGAATAGGAGAAAAACAAGTTCCAGCACAAAAATCAGCTCTTCGACCACTTTGTAGCGCTCCTTTCTAGGCTACGTTCGACTTGTAGAAAGAAGATTCCGAGTGGAAATCGCCTGGCCGATGTCACATCAAAATGATTAAGACGATTCTTTCTCCCTTCGATCATTATCCACTTCAACTAGAACTAGGAGAGGACTTCCTCCCCAGCCTGAATCCGAATCTTAAGCTTAAACAAAATCATTCCTGTCCTCAGCACCCGAATCATTCCTATCTGAATCTCCCCGCATTTGAATCAGAGTAAGGAGGTGCGGCAGGTGGTCTCGTAATCGTATAAGAAAATCAAGGTTTAATTTAACATTCATCCTCCTCTCTTTTCTTTTGAATGGACAGATAATAAGTAGTTATTAAGGCAAGGAAGTCACTTCTTGCACAGATTACCCGCTATGCTCTTTGCTTTATGAGTACTAGCCTGCTTGACTGATCTTACAGTTCTCGACCAGGGGGTAATTATGCTTAACACAGGGAGTTCGGACTTTGCAAACATTCAACTGAAAGAAAAGAAGGGTGTGTTTTAATTTCCTTTGTTTGTTGACCGAATCCCATCTTTCTCAGTTACATGCCGATATTAGGCCTTAGAGCTACTTAGAGTGTGGGGGGAGGGGGAGTTTACTTGTTTACTTTAAACGGCTGACTGCTCCAGTTCTTGTCTTAAGGGTATGTGAGACCCCATAAGTTGAGTAGTGCTGAGCCAGGTTTTTTTAACCTGTTTAACGGTTCAATCAAGTAGAAGTAAATAAGTAAAAAGTTGAAACCCCATACTAATTTATAGTAAACAATATGAGCAAAAGACAGGAATCCGCGGATAAGGCGAAAACATTTGCATTCGATGCATCAATGAATGTGCTTGCGGCCTCTTCTCTGCTCGATGCCTATTCTGTTCCTTCTGTGGCATTTGTCACCTATTCTTTATCCCTTGCGGAAGGCCTTTTTTCAACTTTCTTTCAGCTCGTCAAAGGACCCACCCTTGGGTATTCAAACTTCCAAGGCAGATACACACCTCTCCTCTATGCCTGGCTTCCTTCCTCCACAGAACACTTACTATCTTGGCGTGGGATAAAAAGAATTTTCTTATCTTCTTTCCTCGGTATTTACCGCTTCGCCTCTATGCTATCAAGAAGAAGGAATGTCGGGATTCCTTAGATAAGAATAGAAATAGCGATATGCCGATTTGCTGCTGTTAAAAAGCTAGGCACCTCTGTATTCTTATTGCCAATCTCTATTAGCTCCCGAACAGCCTATTCGATTTCTGTGCTTAAGCTTGTTGCTTGTTCTCACTTATTCTTTTCTTGGCTTGGATCTAGATATAGATAATAGATGTGGCAAGTCAAAGAGCTGAGTTGTCGAAAACACTAGCAGCTCCTTCCCCAACTTTTTCAAATGAACCCCAAACGCTACAAAAATTATCACCGTTTACGCCGCAACATGCCCGATTGCGAGAGAGAGAAAAGAGCCCGGCTATGCGAAATATACAAAAAAAAAGGGAAGTTGGGCCCCCCTAACCAGGTATGAAATCCTCCCTTATCTTCTGGCCATTGAAAGCAAAAGCATTCCAATTGCAGCTTCTTCGTTCAAAAGAGCATTTAATGCCATGGCCTTCGCTCTAGTTATGCTACTACTACTAATGCCCGTACTCCAACAGCTAAATCGATGGCATCGCTTATTCCCTAAGCCAGTCAAATCGTATCAACCTTTGAGTCAGCGCCTTGGCAGCTCGTGTGTAATCGAATTCTGGTTAGAGGGTCTTATCTTAATCTTACTATTTCCTTGCTAGAAGTACTACCGTAACGCTTTGAAGTATCGCAAACTCCATTGCTTTGCTTGAGCGAACCACTTGCTTATGGCGCTTTAAAAGTGGTATAATTTTTAGAACCTGGTTGAATGAGATTCAACATTTGTTTAGGGAAGGAAAAAAGGGCTAATGGGCTACGAAGCCTCTGTTCAAAAGTAGCTCGGAAAAGTAAGTAGAGTAGATCAAAACCGGTAGTCTGATAGCGCATCTTCGATGCCTCCCGTCCGTTCTATGATGAATGAGACATTTCATGAACGTTCTTACTATAGGGAAAGGGAAGAAGGACTTAGCCAGTCTGAAATTTGTGGATGACTATTTTGCTTTAATTTAAGGGCTTTCCCTACTTAAGGGTTCTCCTCTAACTAGAATATAAATCGGGGATGGCACTTCCCCCAGAAATCTCTGATGTAAACCAAAAAGACTAAGATCGGATGAAGCATCCCCTCGCTCTTAACCTTTATGTGACCGCAATAGCAAGGGACAGGAGCTCCCCCTTTAAAGACGTTAGCAATCACAATAGCTTTTTCCTCCCCCCCACCTTGGGTACGAGTGATAGACATTCAATTCACGCGCATCCCTAGCTTGATCTCTTTCCTTTAGCTTTAGGCTTACGGGTAAGCACCTCTTCTCAATTCAAAGAAGTGCTCAGTCCTAACTCCGCACCTTTACTCCCTTACTTTCCCATCTTCCTTCGCTTGCACCCTACGACCGAAGACAAGGAAGTCGTCATCCTTGCCGGTGGCCTCGCCTCTTTAGGGTCTTCCATGTCTGGATGGTATGGCTTTAGACACCCCACATGGAAGACAGGGTGTATCTTTAGCTTGGGAAGAAGCTGAAGTTTTTAGGCAACCTACTTTGATGGGTAATGTCCTTTTTTTTTGAGGGTAATCCCCACCTGAAGTATACCTTAGTCTATAAGCTCCGTTTGTCAGTCTTTCTCTTATTATGATGAAGGGTCCATCCCAATTTGAAGAGAACTTACCAAACTTGGGATCATTGGTTCTGGGCAAGTTT